TTAAATAAGGGGTCTAGGAGTGACGATTCCCACTATGATTATTCTATGTATGATAATAAATATAGTTGGAATAATTACATCAATAGTTGCATTGACAGTTATCTTCGTTCTCAAATCGGGATTGCGAGTTCTATTTTAAGTGGTAGTGAAAATTACAGCGAAAGTTACATTTCTACTTACATTTTGGGTGAAAGTAGAAATAGTAGTGAAAACTGGAATTCCAAGCTAAGAACTAGCACGAACGGCAGCGATTTCGCTCTAAGAGAAAATTCTAATGATCTCGGTGTAACTCAAAAATACAAGCATTTGTGGGTTCAATGTGAAATTTGTTATGGATTAAATTATAAGAAATTTTTTAAATCAAAAATGAATATTTGTGAACAATGTGGATATCATTTGAAAATGAGTAGTTCAGATAGAATTGAACTTTCGATTGATCCAGGGACTTGGGATCCTATGGATGAGGACATGTTCTCCCTGGATCCCATTGACTTTCATTCAGAGGAGGAACCTTATAAAGATCGTATTGATTCTTATCAAAAAAAGACAGGATTAACCGAGGCCATTCAAACCGGCATAGGTCAACTAAACGGCATTCCCGTAGCAATTGGGGTTATGGATTTTCAGTTTATGGGGGGTAGTATGGGATCGGTAGTAGGCGAGAAAATTACTCGTTTAATCGAGTATGCTACTAATCAATTTTTACCTCTTATTCTAGTGTGTGCTTCCGGAGGAGCACGCATGCAAGAAGGAAGTTTGAGCTTGATGCAAATGGCTAAAATTTCTGCTGCTTTATATGATTATCAATCGAATAAAAAGTTAGTTTATGTATCAATCCTTACATCTCCTACGACTGGTGGGGTGACAGCTAGTTTTGGTATGTTGGGGGATATCATTATTGCTGAACCCAACGCCTACATTGCATTTGCAGGTAAAAGAGTAATTGAACAAACATTGAATAAGACAGTACCAGAAGGTTCACAAGCGGCTGAATTTTTATTCCATAAGGGCTTATTTGATCCAATCGTACCACGTAATCTGTTAAAGGGCGTTCTGAGTGAATTATTTCAGCTCCACGCTTTCTTTCCTTTGAATCATAACTTTAGTAGAACTTTAAGTTAATAGTTAATTAAATTGAATTCTTTAAATTATTTTCTTTCTGGCGAATAACTATTTAGAATAAGTATTTATTAAGTATTTATTTATCGGAATCAAAGGAAAAATCCGAAGAATGGATTTGTTTTGGTGACATAAGAGAGAATTATGGAAAGAATCATACAGATAATTTTTTTTTTACCGATATCCCTGATTCCTAATTAGGAAACCTCTATGAACAAGATAAAAGAGCGAATTCTTTTTTCGCGAGGTAGGGTAGTAAATAATAAATAAAACGAATTTCATGTTCTTTTCTTCCTTTCGTATTATATTATAACGAATTTTGGAAGAATTTATAAGGTGAAGAAACTCTTTATTAAATTCAAATTATAATTATGAAATTCAAATTATAAGACAAGAAAAAAAAATAATAGAAAAATAACAAACAAGTGAATTATCATACATGTATTTGATGTATAAAAATGAATAAGTCCATTTAGTTAGTTCTATATTCCTTGCACTTTATTATATATACTCAGTTAGATATACTTAGTATAATTATTATAGGAATTCTAATAATTTTAAGAGATCTTTCTATTTAAGATATCTTTCTAACAATATAATATAGCGATAATAGGTAAAAAAAATAAATATAACAATAAATAACAGGTACAAATATTAAATCGAGGTGCCCATTCTATGACAATTCTCAACAACTTACCCTCTATTTTTGTGCCTTTAGTGGGCTTAGTATTTCCGGCAATTGCAATGGCTTCTTTATCTCTTCATGTTCAAAAAAACAAGATTTTTTAGATCTGATGGGGGCAAATTTCATATATTTTTTTTTTTCAAGACTTAGACTTGGATTATAACACAGATATCTATTCAGTATAATATGGTATAACTTGTGGCTTCTTTCAAACAGAAAAGAAAGGGCAGGCGTAAACGTAAATCTGATATATGAGTAAACGAGCTATTTGAAAATATTGAAAATAAGTCGCGATTGGGGCGAATGCCTGAAATAAATGTAAAGCCCATGTAGCTATATATGTGTAGATAGGGGATCATATGAGAGGGCTCCTATTATTTTACTTTTAGATCTAACCAATTGCTTCGAAAGATTCACATCAGAATAGTGCAAGTTGATGAAAGTTCCTTCGGAAACAAAAAAATGTAAAGTAAAATTCATTTTGGCCGGTCTCCCACTTCCAATAAAATGTAACTAGATCTAGTATGAGTTGGCGATCAGAACATATATGGATAGAACTTATAGCGGGGTCTCGAAAAATAAGTAATTTCTGCTGGGCCATTATACTTTTTTTAGGTTCATTGGGGTTTTTATTGATTGGAATTTCCAGTTATCTTGACAGAAATTTGATATCTTTATTCCCGTCTCAGGAAATCATTTTTTTTCCACAAGGTATCGTGATGTCGTTCTATGGGCTCGCCGGTCTGTTTATTAGCTCTTATTTGTGGTGCACAATTTCGTGGAATGTAGGTAGTGGTTATGATCGATTCGATAGAAAAGAAGGAATAGTGTGTATTTTTCGTTGGGGATTCCCAGGAAAAAATCGTCGCATCTTACTCCGATTCTTTATGAAAGATATTCAGTCTATCAGAATAGAAGTTAAAGAGGGTTTTAATGCTCGGCGTGTCCTTTATATGGAAATCAGAGGCCAGGGGGCCATTCCTTTGACTCGTACTGATGAGAATTTGACTCCACGAGAAATTGAGCAAAAAGCAGCGGAATTGGCCTATTTTTTGCGTGTACCAATTGAAGTATTTTGAAATAAACGAAGCACTTTTCTTAGCAGGAGGTAAAAAACCAAAAAATCCTCTTTTTTTTTTTTTCCTTTTTTTTTTCTATAACATAACTTAACTGAAATTTCTTCATAATACTGATGAACCAAAGAAGACGTAGATTATATATACTATATACGGAAAACGGAAAAATTTGAAATTTTGTCCGCAAACTTTTTTTTATGCGTATGTAAATTCACAAAATTCAAGGACTAACCACTGACTCACAAATAAAAACGAGGGAATAGATTCGGGAGTTCGAAGCTTTCTATTCTAAATTCTAATATTAGAATAGAACTTATGCTTGATAGAAATATTAGATCGTATAGAGTTGACGAATGAAGCGGATTCATTAAAAATTCACAGACGCAAAAATGGAAAAAAAAGCATTCATTCCCCTTCTATATCTTACGTCTATAGTATTTTTGCCCTGGTGGGTCTCTTTTTCATTTAATAAAAGTATGGGATCTTGGATTATTAATTGGTGGAATACTAGTAAATCCGAAACTTTTTTAAATGATATTCAAGAAAAGAGTATTCTAGAAAAATTAATAGAATTTGAGGAACTCTTCCTGTTGGACGAAATGATAAAGGAATACCCCGAAACACATCTACAAAAGTTTCGTATCGGAATCCACAAAGAAACGATCCAATTGATCAAGATGCACAACGCAGATCGTATCTATACGATTTTGCACTTCTCGACAAATATAATCTGTTTCGTTATTCTAAGTGGTTATTCTTTTTTAGTTAATGAAGAACTTATTATTCTTAATTCTTGGATTCAAGAATTCATATATAACTTAAGCGACACGATAAAAGCCCTTTCTATTCTTTTATTAACCGACTTATGTATAGGATTCCATTCACCCCACGGTTGGGAACTAATGATTAGCTCTTTCTACAAGGATTTTGGATTTGCTCATAATGATCAAATTATATCTGGACTTGTTTCCACCTTTCCAGTCATTTTCGATACAATTTTTAAATATTGGATCTTCCGTTATTTAAATCGTGTATCTCCGTCACTTGTAGTGATTTATCATTCAATGAATGACTGAAAAATGATCCACCGATCCAATTAGAATTTTGTTATTTTGTCCATAAGTAAAATAAAACATTCAAAATCTTATTTTTTTTTATATACTTATTTTTTCTATACATCCAATAGATTCGGATTCCTCCTATATTTTAGTAAAAATTTTTCAGTAACTAGCAGCATCGTGGATAGGGAACTATCCTAGCGACCTACCTAATTTTATTGTATAAATTTTCTGGATCAACGACTGGACCATGCAAACTAGAAAGACCCTCTCTTGGATAAAGGAAGAGATTACTCGCTCCATTTCCGTATCGCTCATGATATATATAATAACTGGGGCATACATTTCAAATGCATATCCCATTTTTGCACAGCAGGGTTATGAAAATCCGCGCGAAGCAACTGGTCGTATTGTATGCGCGAATTGTCATTTAGCTAATAAGCCCGTGGGTATTGAGGTTCCACAAGCGGTACTTCCAGATACTGTATTTGAAGCAGTTGTTCGAATTCCTTATGATATGCAACTAAAACAAGTTCTTGCTAATGGTAAAAAGGGAGCTTTGAATGTGGGGGCCGTGCTTATTTTACCCGAGGGGTTTGAATTAGCCCCTCCTGATCGTATTTCGCCAGAGATGAAAGAAAAGATAGGTAATCTCTCTTTTCAGAGTTATCGCCCCGCTAAAAAGAATATTCTTGTGATAGGTCCTGTTCCTGGTCAAAAATATAGTGAAATCACCTTTCCTATTCTTTCTCCGGACCCTGCTGCTAAGAAGGATGCGTACTTCTTAAAATATCCCATATACGTAGGCGGGAACAGGGGAAGGGGTCAGATTTATCCCGACGGGAGCAAGAGTAACAATACGGTTTATAATGCTACAGCAGCGGGTATAGTAAGCAAAATAATACGAAAAGAAAAAGGGGGGTATGAAATAACTATAACAGATGCGCCAGAGGGGCGTCAAGTGATTGATAGTATCCCCCCAGGACCAGAACTTCTTGTTTCAGAAGGCGAATCCATCAAACTTGATCAACCATTAACAAGTAATCCTAATGTGGGGGGATT